CCACTAGTCTTCGGCCGGAGGGGTTTATTGTACAAAAACGCCGGGACGCAGGCTCCCGAAGAGGGAAGCCCAACGAATGTCAGATGCAAAGCCCCGCACCTCATTAAGATCATATTGGCATACTCTCCCAAAAAAAAAAGAGCAGACCCCATTGAAGACGAGAGTGAGGTACAACAAGGCCATTTCTGTCCACCGCCCTTCTCACGGAACCGTACGTGGACGTTACCGCTCATACAGCTCCCAGCCAGCAAGCAGTTAGCCTTCCTCTACAAGGAATGGAAGTGTGGATGAATCGACATTAAATAGAGGAATTCGGTTTTTCTTTTCAGCAATAACATGATAAGAGCATCCCTTTCACAAAAACCTAAAGATCCCCCCCCCCCTATCCTGCCACTTCAGCACCTTGTGATCTTCTCAAAGATCATTACGAGCCCTCTCCTAGAATGTTTTTGTAGATTCCGAAAATTCCATGGTGGATCAGGACGAGAATGAATCCGGGAATCCAGGACATACTCATCCTGGAGCTTCTGCTCTCCTCTGGGGAGGGGTTTTTATAGATAGAGAGGTGAGTCGAGGGTAGCCTCCCGCTTGACCGATTTCTCGGAGTCGGAGGAAGATCTCTCATCTGATGACCCTGAACAAGAAGGAGCTGCTCTCGATGTGAGATCAGCAGCAAAAGAAAGAAGAGGAATTGGATGCCCCAGAGCAGCAGCCCCCGGATAAGCCTTAAAAAAAAACACACACAACGGACCGGACACAAACAAAAGAAAGAAGAAAAGGGCCATGATGATGATGATCCTATGTTCGTTTTCGCCCTGCCCCGATGATGCGCTCCTAGCTCGCGGAGCTACATACCAGAAAAAGAATCTCTCTATTACTTGAAGTTTAAGAAGAGAATCGTTGGTTTGACCTATACGGACTACGTGGGAAATACGAGATCTAGGCAAGCCGCTACATGTTCTCCCCTTGCCCTTGAACGATAGAAGAACTACTTATCTTCTCTTAGATAGCAGTCGATCGGTTCGCATCTATGGTCAATCAATTGGTCCGCGGATCTATTCTTCTATACGAGAAATCGCCATCTCGTAGCACCACCACGACGCCGATTCTCGTTATTTTTCCGAGCCTCCCATGCCGTGACTTGGCTTCGACTTTGAGTATGATGAATGAGTGGAAAGATCTTTATAGAAGTCCCTGTCCGATTCAACCAAAGAGTTAGTATCTATAATATATATATATATCTTTTAGATAAGGGGGAGAACTGCAAGTTTTTTCTGAAAAGACTTGCAGCTCCCCTATCCGAATCCCGCGAGGGACTAAGCGCGAGACGAGCCATAACATAAGGGGCGAATCTACTCTTCGTAGAATCGACCATAGATATCTTCTTTTTTCGGTATATTTGCATCAGGCTTAGCCCCTACTAGTAAGAAGGCGTTCCCGAAAGGGGACGAAACCTGTCTAAGATCCTGTGTGCGGCTTAGTAGCGCGTGAACAGAACACGTAGCCTAAGCGGAACTCAATATTCAACCAACCTATGATCCATTTATTTAAGATTTAATCAGCTTACTATCAATAAACCATGTTTAGGTTCTCGTTTCGGGAGATCTTGGAACGTGCCCGTCGTGTGAATGCGCATACAAATAGGGTCACTATTCGCCTACTACTAATAAGGGCGGAGAGTGGATTCTAGATTATATCAGTCGGGTAGGCTGGACTGGGGTTCTGGGAAAATCTCTACGAATTCTTCTTTTCAAGAGACATCCCTGGGTTTAGTGATGTCTCCGGCAGCCTTGCTGGGATCTCCAGATCGAATAATTGGTTTACAAGACGCTCTTAGGTCTTGTCTTCTCGGATTCCAGCTTTTGAATTTTCTTATAAAAAGCTTTGACCTACTCCCTGAGCAGAGATGTACGCTTTATACAGGTTGTGGGGTCATGTATACTCATGGGATGGCTTTTTTTTGGAGTAATGAAATTTTTTCATTGCATCCAAATCAATCAAGATCTAAGTAGTTGTTCAGTAAACTATTATACTTCTCGCATGCAGTACCCGAGTCTTGCCCATTTAAGGAATATGGAGGAGGTATGTGTCCTCTCGGTCGCCTTGACCAATCACAGATCAGCCCGACTAACGGTCGCTTTGATCCGTTACAGATCAGCTCGAAAGTACCCCTTTCCATTATGATAGGGGTGTATGGTAGGGCTAGAACAGGCATAATCGCTTGAACGGCTAGAAGTGGGCCGACTATCTTCCAACAACAAAAAAAAAAAGAAATATATATAATATAAATATATATATATAATGGATATTCGGCGTTTAATGATATAGTATAGTCTAGTTCTAGACTCAAGCTAGCAAAAAACAAGACTGAGGTCGATAGGGGCATTACTGGTAATTTCATTTCTAAGGTTCTTTCTGAAGTATTAACCATTGGCTAGCGCTCATCTCCAGCTCTGTTTCCAGCCTTTTATTTCATATATCATTCCCGTATGCCAGACCTATTATTTAGTCTTGCTATACGTCCAAGCCTTCTCCCATCGGTAGTTGGAAGCAGAACTGAGACTAGATGTAACTGAAGGAAAGGGGATATAGGTACGATAGGAGGGCACGGTTAAGCAGGTAAGCGAAGGCTCTCTCTCTCGCTCTGTGGTCTTGTGTAAAGCCTTTCCGCCCATTATTAATTATTATGGATCTTCATTCTAAGTGAGCAAGCAGGTCGAAAGCAGTTGAGGTGATAGCAATAGTAAGCAGGAAAGCAGAAGCAAGAAGTCTTGAACTCTTGTGTAATACAGCTTCTCGGTCGCATTTCATTGGTCTCTAAGGCAAAGTATCGCTTAATCGTTCATCGATCTTTTCTTCTTTCTTCAACCGGTCATATCTGATCTGTAGCTGGTAGCGACATGAGGAAAAGGTCCGGAATGGTCTATTTGATTTTATACGAGTTTAAGGGGTCGGATGGGTCAAGTACGACCTCTAAAAACATGCGATAATCGGCTTTTTTAGTAGCATCTGTCCTTCCCGGCCTGCTGTCGTCAACGGTCCACTTCCTTGAATGAGAGTTGGTCTTCCCCATCCACGAATACGCTTTTTTTATTCAAGATAGCTTTTATTCAATATTCAATTAGGGCGAATACCTTGTAACCGAATTTTTTTCTTGAAAGATATGCTACTTCCCGGTCGAGCTGTCTTGTAACGGTCTCTAGGGTCTTCGGTCGAATTGGTTTTCTTTCTTGTAGTAATTCATCTGATGAGTTCATCGCGAAATTTGAGTTTAAGCATCGGCATCGGGTTTCTGAAAGCTATCTTCTGTCGGGATCTCCGATCGCCTTGTATAACTATCATAGCTTATGGCAGGAAGGATGGATGAGCTCCCTATTGATATAATAAAAGGGGATGGAGGTTAAGTCTGAGCCTCGGATGAGGGGGGAGAATATAGACACTGGGAAAGGAATCATGGGAGTCCGCTCCAAGATTGGAATGAGGGGAAGGAATGGAAAGATAAATGGATGGGGAATCCCCCTATGTGCTGAGAATAAGAGGAGCCAACAAACTGAAAGATACCCGCATGAGAGCCTCAAGCCTATGTAATAGTATCAACCCTTAGAAGATAGTTTAGCATCACCCTACCGATGAGTCTGGAGGAAAGACTGGTGAATCAGGCAACCCCTCTACCTTGAATTCATAACTTGCAAAATGAATTGCATCGACATCTTTGCCCGTGGTCGAATGCCCCTTTCCCACGCCACCAATCGACGAATGCTGAGGAAGGAGTGAATCAACTAATGCAACCAACCACAATACAATACACCACCCGAGCAACTACCCAACACCCGAAAAGGCGGAATAATACCAGGAAGTGACCAAGCAACTCCAAGTGAATAACCCAACCACGACTATCTAACCAACTACCGATGAACTAATCAACAACCGAACGAGACTGAATCCAAGCGAGTAAATGAACGAGTCAGGGGTTTGTAAAGAGCAAAGGACTCTAAAAAACACTACCCGGAATAGGAGTCTTGGCTTATGAGTTTGAGTTTGAGCTGGAAGACGAGTCGAAGAAGTCAAAAGAGCAGGAAGAGGCATAATAGCCATCAACCGAAAACAGTGCAAAAATAGGAGGAGAGCTTGTCTCAGCAAGTGATTGGGATTGCCGACGAGGAAAGAGTTGCCTGACCGCGAGGAAGGCCCTAGACGAGTGATTGGTCGAACATTGGAAAATTGAATTGAATACTTCTCCGTATTTTTTATTAAAACTTCTTCTTACCTTATTCTTTACCACTATTAGCACAGCTTCGAAAATCGTTATCTTTTATTCGCCTATACCTATATGTGAAAAATGAATCCAAAATCAAATTGAGAACTCGATCGAAGGGAAGGCTTGAGTTCAGAGACGAAGATAAGGCTTGGTGGCTTTCGAGGAAAGACTAGCTAACAAGCGAACGAACAAGAGCTCCTACTCGTGTTCCTGCTCCAGCTCCTATATAAGAAGCTACATATGCTCTGACAAGACGCTTTCTATTCTCTACAGCTTTCCTTTTATTATTCCTATTGCTACTCTAAGTCCTCCCATTAACTACAGCCAAGACTCCGCCTCTATCTCCTATGCCCCGTTATTTTGTCATTTTGAATCGTTGCGTTGATTGCTTGTGGTGATTGCGGTTCCTTTGTTTGTGTTATACCGCTTTCCTTTCCTTCTGGTGTGCTGGCAGGCAAGGGAGGACGAGGACTGGAGTCCAACCCGCAAGGAAAGTACAACAAGGATCAAAGAACGTCTTAAAGCTCGCCTCTTTGCTTTCTTAAAAAGAAAAGCGGACTACGCAAGAAGAGAGGCTCCACCATAAGCCCAACTCTAATGGTGGGGGGGGAATCTTGAAAACAATCTTATTGGAATTATTGGAAGCGGCTTTCAAGTGAGGGCAATCGTCATAGTCAGCCAGCGAGCAATCCCAAGAAAGCCAGCTACCTAGCCTTTCTTATTTCCATCGCTAGCTTAAACT